AAAATCGCAAGTATCCTTGATCGTGAGCCATATAATTATCACTATAAATAAGAACCATAATTCCAACAGTAGTGATTAACATTAACATAATAGAAGTAAGTGGATCGATCAAGTAGCCGAATTCTAAAGAAAAATCATTATCGAGGGTCCAAGACCATACATATTGATAGATAAAACTGCTATTTATTTGCTGAATAGACAGATTAGTTGAAAAAATCATGACTATACTTAACAATAAAATACTCGGAAAAGCCCACATACGACGAAGATTTTTTGTTGCTGTCGGAAAAAGAAGAAGTCCCACTCCTATTAACATAGGAACTGGAAGTGGAAGGAAAGGTATGATCCACGCATATTGATATGTCTGTTCCATAAAAAAAGTTTTTTAATTCTTAATTAATATTAATTGGTTCCGATTCACCGGATCTTACCTCTTTTGAAAGGAGTCAATAAAAAAATGAAGATATGCACTAACTTAAACCAACTTAAATAGAATTTTTTTTTCTTTTTACTTATTCTTTCTGAGTTTCTGCTAAATACTTCAAATATTCAAATCAAGAAGTTACAATTGGTCAAATCATAGAGATTAATTACTAGTCTCCTTCGAACTTTCAAATTCGAGTCAAATTAGGCATATTTTTCCCGAGTTTGACAAGTTACTAAAAAAAAGAATATTCTTCTTTTTACTATTTTTAGTAATAGTTTATGTCATTTTCCCATATCTTTCACCCATCTTATCTATTCTTTTTTATTTTTAGAATAAAAAATATTATCTAGAAAAGAAATACATAATAAATTAGAAAGCGCAAATTTCTTTTGAACAATAGATGTCTTTCACATCCAGCTATACCAATGAGTAATCTCTTAATTTTTATTTAAATGGCAGTTCCAAAAAAACGTACTTCTGCATCAAAAAAGCGTATTCGTAAAAATTTTTGGAAAAGGAAGGGGTATTGGGCAGCGTTAAAAGCGTTTTCCTTGGGGAAATCTCTTTCTACTGGGAATTCTAAAAGTTTTTTTGTGCAACAAACAAATAAAATAAGTAATAAAACATAACACGTTGGAATAATCTGAATCGGCCTGACTCAAAAACCGAGTCATTTCATTTCGAAAATCAAATTCCCGATTTCCATTCCCTGTTGAGTTAATCAATAGGAATGGAAATCGTTCCGCTCTTAGAATATGTAAAATAAGAATTTTTCTGTTTACCGTACCGAATTCGAAAAAAAAAAGAATACTTTTTTTTCTTGACAAAAAACACAAGATACTCCATTTTCTTTTTAGTATATCTTCTCATTTCCAAGGCAGGGAGTATTATTTTCCCCATCGACCTATTTGTTACAAGAATATAAGGTTTTCTTTTTTCTATAGATCCCCTTTTTCTCTATAATCTATACTCTATAATCTATAAAAGGGCGGACAGAAAATCTTTCGTTACTAAAATCATTGAAACTAATTGATTAAAATTCTAAACTCCTTTGTGGAACTTTCTTCCTTTTGGATTTTCTCTGAATTCCTATATAGGACCCCATATATCTCTCGCCATCAATCCACTCAAAAACACTTAGCGAGGCTATTTTGGATAAATATGTGTCAATTTTGAATGATCCAAAACAGGTTCTTTTTTTTTTTGATTCATTGATGAAATGGATTTTTTGGTTTTGATTTTTGAAATCAAATAAATCAAAAACAATTCATTAAAACAAACATTTTTTGTGGGGGGTTCTATCTCTTAATTTATAGTAGTACTATATAGTTTTAGAATAGTTTTAGAAGAGTTCAAATCGAGGAGAGTATAAAATACACAATAAAACTAAGACCCTAACCTAAAATAATGAACCTTCAAATACCTATTTGAACCAATTTTTATTTATGAATTTGAATCTTTCCTAAAAAATATTGCACCCAATTGAATTCGAAAATCTAGACGATTGCTTATTCATAAACTATTATAAGTTCAAGACAAGCCGCTATGGTGAAATTGGTAGACACGCTGCTCTTAGGAAGCAGTGCTAGAGCATCTCGGTTCGAGTCCGAGTGGCGGCATGTCATCTCCTAAAAAAAGTAAATAGATCCTATAATGAATTCAATTCCCGATTTCCCTTTGTATAATTAAGGGACTCCTCTTTTTAAAAATTTTTATGATATTTTCAACCTTAGAGCATATATTAACTCATATTTCTTTTTCGATCGTTTCAATTGTAATTACAATTCATTTTATAACCTTTTTAGTCGATAAAATCGTAAACCTATATGATTCATCCGAAAAGGGCATAATAATTACTTTTTTCTGTATAACAGGATTATTAGTTACTCGTTGGGTTTATTCGGGACATTTTCCACTAAGTGATTTATATGAATCGTTAATCTTCCTTTCATGGAGTCTTTCCCTTATTCATATAGTTCCGTATTTCAAAAAAAATCAAAATCTTCTAAGCACAATAATTGGCCCAAGTGCTATTTTTACCCAGGGCTTTGCTACTTCAGGTCTTTTAACTGA